TAAACCACTTGATTCAAGAACAATTACCAATTACTAAAATTCCGTTTTGATTGAAAGTAGCGAAGCTTCCTTCATTTTATTTTGCTTAGACAATAACTAAAAATCCTAAAGGGGTTGAGAGTAATGATTTTGATATATTCATAAAAATATATTTTTCTATTCTCTGTATATTAAAATACTACATTACATACAGTATATATAAATATCATATCTGTGATTATAATATATAAATAAAAAAAAAAGAAAATAGAATAATTATTCTATACTCTAAATAATTTAAATAATTGAATCGAGACATTTTTTCAATGCAATTTTGAACGAAACTTTCAGATAAACAAATGGTATTCAATCATTCATATAATAAATAAACATATCTACATCAACCCACACACGACCCTATATTGATTTAATTCAATTAGAAGGGTATCAAAAAATAGGTAACCTCTTCTTTTTTTTTTTGTTTGTTCAATAAGGTCATGAAAAATTTCTACTTAATTTATCTTTTATTTTACATAGAATGGATTTGCCTGGACCAATACATGATTTTCTTTTAGTTTTTTTGGGATTGGGTCTTATAGTGGGAAGTCTAGGAGTGGTATTACTTACCAATCCAATTTTTTCTGCCTTTTCGTTGGGATTGGTTCTTGTTTGTACATCCTTATTCCATATTCCATCGAACTCCCATTTTGTAGCTGCTGCACAGCTCCTTATTTATGTGGGAGCAATAAATGTATTAATTGTATTTGCCGTGATGTTTATGAATGGTTCAGAATATTACAAAGATTTCTATCTTTGGACTGTTGGAGATGGAGTCACTTCACTGGTTTGTACAAGTATTTTTTTTTCATTAATTACTACTATCCCAGATACGTCATGGTACGGTATTATTTGGACTACAAGGTCAAACCAGATTATAGAGCAGGACTTGATAAATAATGGTCAACAAATTGGGATTCATTTATCAACAGATTTTTTTCTTCCATTTGAACTTATTTCGATAATTCTTTTAGTTGCCTTGATCGGTGCAATTGCTATGGCTCGTCAGTACTAAATATTTCGAAATTTAATAATATAAAATTATATTAATTAAATTTAAAATTAATATAGACTTGTTCTTTTCTTCAAAATATTTTTTTTATTGTTCATGTATAAATATATAAATATAAAGATAAAGTATAAAAAAAATGAAAAAAAAAAAAAACGGAATTTTTCTATATTTATATCTATTTTCTATTACCAATACCTTTTTGCGTACTTTTTGAATTCTATTTTAGTCAATTGAATCGGTTAAATTGTTGTTCATATTGAAATGAATCGAGATTGATGAGGAGTTGTTCAATGATGCTCGAACATGTACTTGTTTTGAGTGCCTATTTATTATGCATCGGTATCTATGGATTGATTACAAGTCGAAATATGGTTCGAGCGCTTATGTGTCTTGAGCTTATACTGAATGCAGTTAATATAAATTTCGTAACATTTTCGGATTTATTTGATAGTCGCCAATTAAAAGGAGACATTTTCTCGATTTTTGTTATAGCAATTGCAGCTGCTGAAGCAGCTATTGGATTAGCTATTGTTTCATCAATTCATCGTAACAGAAAATCAACTCGTATCAATCAATCGACTTTGTTGAATAAATAGGGTTTATAAAAAAAAAATATAGAGTATCTGCCAATAAAAAAATGAGTATGTGCAGCATATAGTGCTATTTGATAAAATGTAATAAATCAAAGTATCTTGGCCTTCTTTCATGAGCAGATCCAGAAGTAGATTGATTCTGGTAAATCTACTAAATCATTGATTCATCTGGTGTCTACAATATATAATTCATTTACTACTTTACTAGATCGAAATTTTATGATGTTAAAAAAAAATTATAGATCCAATGTCACATTCAGTAAAGATTTATGATACATGTATAGGGTGTACTCAATGTGTACGAGCTTGCCCCACAGATGTATTAGAGATGATACCCTGGGACGGGTGTAAAGCTAAACAAATTGCTTCTGCTCCAAGAACAGAAGACTGTGTAGGTTGTAAAAGGTGTGAATCCGCTTGCCCAACCGATTTTTTGAGTGTCCGGGTTTATTTATGGCACGAGACAACTCGTAGCATGGGTCTAGGTTATTGATACGTTCGAGAAAATTCCACTTGAATCCATCATTTTTTATCTTTACCGACAAAACCCGTACTCGAGAAAAGAAATATATATAATAATAAAACTAATAATTTTTTCTTTTCTCGAGTACGGGTTTTCGGGTCAAAGTCAAAGTAAGTGTATCTTGTTTTTACCACGAATGATTTTCCTTGGTTAACTATAATTGTTGTTTTGCCGATATTCGCGGGTACTTTCATTTTCTTTTTCCCTCATAGAGGAAATAAGGTTATTAGGTGGTATACTATTTGTATATGCCTATTAGAACTACTTCTAATGGCCTATGTATTCTGTTATCATTTCCAATTGGATGATCCATTAATCCAATTGGAGCAAGATTATAAATGGATCAATTTTTTTGATTTTCATTGGAGACTGGGAATTGATGGGCTTTCCATAGGACCCATTTTACTCACGGGATTCATCACGACTTTAGCTACTTTAGCAGCTTGGCCAGTTACTCGAGATTCAAAATTGTTCCATTTCCTTATGTTAGCAATGTACAGCGGCCAAATAGGATTATTTTCTTCTCGAGATCTTTTACTTTTTTTTATCATGTGGGAATTAGAATTAATTCCTGTCTACCTACTTTTATCCATGTGGGGAGGGAAGAAACGTTTGTACTCAGCTACAAAGTTTATTTTGTACACCGCGGGGGGTTCCATTTTTCTCTTAATGGGAGTTCTAGGTATGGGTTTATATGGTTCCAATGAACCAACATTAAATTTTGAAACATCAGCCAATCAGCCGTATCCTGTGGCATTGGAAATACTATTCTATTTTGGATTTCTTATTGCTTATGCTATCAAATTACCGATTATACCTCTACATACATGGTTACCAGATACCCATGGGGAAGCCCATTACAGTACATGTATGCTTTTAGCTGGAATCTTATTAAAAATGGGAGCATATGGATTGGTTCGTATCAATATGGAATTATTACCCCATGCTCATTCTATATTTTCTCCCTGGTTGATGATAGTAGGTGCAATTCAAATAATCTATGCAGCTTCAGCATCTCCGGGTCAGCGTAATTTAAAAAAGAGAATTGCCTATTCCTCTGTATCTCATATGGGTTTCATAATTATAGGAATTAGTTCCATAACTGATACAGGACTCAACGGGGCCCTTTTACAAATGATTTCTCATGGATTTATCGGTGCTGCACTTTTTTTCTTGGCAGGAACGAGTTACGATAGAACACGTCTTGTTTATCTCGATGAAATGGGGGGAATAACTATCCCAATGCCAAAAATATTTACAATGTTCAGTAGCTTTTCGCTGGCTTCTCTTGCATTGCCTGGAATGAGTGGTTTTGTTGCAGAATTTGTAGTATTTTTTGGATTAATTATGAGTCAAAAATTTCTTTTAATGCCAAAAATACTAATAACTTTTGTAACGGCAATTGGAATGATATTAACTCCTATTTATTCATTATCTATGTTACGTCAGATGTTCTACGGATATAAGCAATTTAATTCTCAAAATTCTCATTTTTTAGATTCTGGGCCGCGCGAACTATTTCTTTCAATCTGTATTTTTCTACCCGTAATAGGTATTGGTATTTATCCGGATTTCGTTCTCTCACTATCAATTGACAAGGTAGAAACTATTATATCTAATTATTTTTATAGATAGTTAGTTTTTATTTTATAATAAAAAAGTGAAAAAAAAAGTTCAAAAAATGAATTTACTTTAACTTAAAACTTAATAAAATAAACTTTAATTGTAATCAAATATTTTTGTAGTTTTTGAAAATCATTTGACTTGATTCAAATGATTTTCAAAAACTCGTACAAACTTTAGTTATCTATGCTTATGCTATTCCTATTATGTATTTGATATTCTATTCGTAACTGCTTTTTTTTTCAATTAAATGTTAATGCGAATGAACCATAACTATGCAGCCCTATTCCTAATAGATTGACTCCAAAATAGCATATCCAAATTATAAAAAATCCTATAGAAGCCACAATTGCAGAATTTGAGCCTTGCAAATTTTCATTTGTTCTAGTATGTAAATAAATTGCGAATATTGTCCAAGTAATAAATGCCCAAGTTTCTTTTGGGTCCCAATTCCAGTAGGATCCCCACGCTTCATTAGCCCATACTGCTCCCGAAAGAATACCTATGGTTAAAAATAGAAAACCGAGACTAATGACACGGGAACTCCAACAATCCAATTGCTGAATTAATTGATGCCTGTGATAATTTCTAAACGAAATAAAACAATTGTTTTGTAAAACATGGCTTATTTCATTCACGTATTGAATTTTTCCAAATGAAAATGACCTAAAATGGTTGTTTTTACATTTAAAATTTTTTTTTTTATTTTTTCGAAATGTAATGGCTAGAAGAGCTACTGATAATAATGATCCGCAGAGAAGAGATGCATAGCTCAATACCATCATACTTACGTGCATCATTAACCACTGTGATTGTAGAGCAGGTACTAATATTGTGGATTGATGCATTTCAGTTAAAAGACCTGAGGTGGCAAATCCTTGAGTCAAAATAGCACTGGGTGCAGTTATTGCACTTAGAAGATTTTTTTGTTTTCTAAAAAAAGGAAGCATATGAATAATGGATAAACTCCATGAAAGGAACATTAATGATTCATATAAATTACTTAAGGGTAAATGCCCCGAATAAATCCAACGAATAACTAATAATCCTGTTATACATAAAAAAGCGGCTACCATTCCTTTTTCCGACGAATCATATAATCCTACGATTTCGTGGACTAATAAGTTAATCAAATAAATCGTCAGTACGATTGAAACAATCGACAAGGAAATGTGAGTTAATATATGTTCTAAAGTAAAAAATATCATAAAAAATCCTAAAAAGGATATCCTCCAAGAATGGAATGGAGATCTGAAATTATATTCTATCCATTATAGGAATTATTATAGTATTTATTTGACTAGTATTTCTTTTTTAGAAATATGCCGCTACTCGGACTCGAACCGAGATGCTCTAGCACTGCTTCCTAAGAGCAGCGTGTCTACCGATTTCACCATAGCGGCTTGCTCGAAATCATAATAGCCCATTCATTTTTAATCGTCGAGATTGGAGGAGTAAATTCAATGCAATATTTATTTTGCCGAAAGATTCAAAATATCCTTTAAATTACTATTTAAACGTTCAATAATCATTACCTTACTTAATTGTAGTGTGAGGTGGGGCTATTATTGTTAGTTTTAAAACCACACTGAATGGTTTTTTGTGTGGTTTAAGTTCTTGTAAAATTTGAAAATTGTAAGGAGGTTTAAAATGTTTGTTGGATAGGTTGAAAACTGGATTAACTATAAATTGCCAATTGCTAGGATTTAAATTGTACCCATAATTCGTGGTACTATTTATCAAACTAATTAAGTATTAGTCAAACCAATTAGTAGGCTGTAGATATACCAGTGAAAATTTGTCTTCAATATTTCTAAAACGATTTTTCATTATGGAATGCATATTGTGCTTTATGGATAGGTATCTTAATGTATTCTATAGTTAAAGTTAAGTTAAAACATAGAATATATATTCGGCATCCAGAACCCAATAAGCCTTTTAAAATTAAAAGAAAAATATCATTTTTGTGAAAAGTGAATCGATGGGGAAAATAACAATCCCCATCCCACAAAAACCCACTAACGAGAAAGAGAAAACTTTGTAAAGAGAAAAATGATATATTGTGCCTAATTTTTCGAGCCTTTGTCTAGTAGACACAAAAATGTTATCCTACAACATACGACAATAGAAAATTGCATCTCATTAAGTTTACCATATTAATGGTAATTTCTTATCTTATAAATTATCGAATTCGTTGGTTCATATCGATTAAGATTATTCCAAGACTTTTCCAAGTCTTTATTATATATTATATAATATATTACTTGTTTGTTGTACAAAAAAGCTTTTAGAATTCCCGGTCGAAAGGGATTTTGCTAAAGAAAAAGCTTTTATTCCTGCCCAATACACTTGATTTTTCAAAAAATTTTTACGAATATGCTTTTTGGACATAGAAATACGCTTTTTTTGAATCGCCATTCAAAAATGCAGAGGTTATTCATTTTATAGTTAAATGTGGAAGACATTTATTGTTCAAAAAAATATATAATTTTTTTATTACTCAAATTTACATACAATATTTTGAAGAAAGAATTATTTATACTGACTAGTATTATATATATATAACTATATTCGAATGAAGATATTTATATATATACATGTCATGGCTATAGAAATCGAGTTGCTTTCCATTGGTAAAAAAGAATCAAAAAGAGTTTCAATTGTCTATTTTTGCCATGTTGCATTTCATCTAATTTCAAAAAAGAAATCAAAAAGTTTAAGAACCCTTACCTAATTTAAGAAAACTAGACTGTAAAACTCTTTCTATTAATTGTAATTGATCGAGGATCAAGAAAGTATATCTAATCTAATTAAAATTAGAAAAAATGAGTATCCATTAGTAAAAAATTTATTAAACGATATGTTATTTGAACCAGAAATTTTTATTATTATTTCAGCTCTGTGCAAACTGAAGTGATGAGTAACAAATCGACGAACATCAATAAAATTAATCACAAGTATAAGTTTAAGTTGCTTTATTGAAACAAATATAAGCAACTCACTCAGTTTCCCAACGGACTAGTTCACAACCGATTAATGATTCTGAATTCTAAATTCCGACTCAATTAACGAAAATAAGAAAATAATCTCCTTGTTTTTTTGTTTATCGGGTTGAGTTATTGGTGGATCATAGGATACTCGGAATCAAGTACTTTTTTTTCATAATTTTTGGACTTGTTTTATGTATATAAACTAAATTATTGTAATAATGAAATGATTGAAAATATTATATTCTCTATGTTCATATATCTTAATCTTTAATTAAAAAAAAAAGAATAACTTTATCAGACTTAATCGTTTTTATTTGACTATTTGGAAATCATCAGAATTCTTAATTCTATTTCTATATTAATTATATTTCTATTAAAGTCTTTTCATATCTTTATTTTTTTTTTGCTCCGTTCTAAATATAAAAGAGTTGGTGAATCGGAAACAATTTAACAATAAAAAAAGGTTTATTTTTTATGGAATATACGTATCAATATGCGTGGATCATACCTTTCGTCCCCCTTCCGGTTCCTATAGCAATAGGGGTAGGCCTTTTTCTTTTCCCGGCGGCAACAAAAAATATTCGTCGTATATGGGCTTTTCTTAGTGTTTTATTACTAAGTATCGTTATGATTTTTTCCGCCAATCTGTCTATTCAGCAAATAAATGGCAGTCCATCCTACCAATATGTATGGTCTTGGACCTTAAATAATGATTTTTCTTTAGATTTAGGCCACTTAATAGATCCGCTTACTTCCATTATGTTAATATTAATAACTACTGTTGGAATAATGGTTCTTATTTATAGTGACAATTATATGTCTCATGATCAAGGCTATTTGACATTTTTTGCTTATATTAGTTTTTTTAACGCTTCGATGCTGGGATTAGTTACTAGTTCAAATTTGATACAAATTTATATTTTTTGGGAATTAGTTGGAATGTGTTCGTATCTATTAATAGGTTTTTGGTTCACACGACCCCTTGCCGCAACTGCTTGTCAAAAAGCGTTTGTAACTAATCGTGTAGGGGATTTTTTTTTATTTTTAGGAATCTTAGGTCTTTATTGGATAACGGGGAGTTTTGAATTTCGGGATTTATTTGAAATAGCCAATAATTTGATTGATAATAATGGGGACAATTCTTTATTTCTTACTTTGTGTGCTTCCCTATTATTTGTAGGTTCGGTTGCCAAGTCTGCGCAATTCCCTCTTCATGTATGGTTACCTGATGCTATGGAAGGCCCTACTCCTATTTCGGCTCTTATACATGCTGCTACTATGGTAGCAGCAGGAATTTTTCTTGTAGCTCGACTTTTTCCTCTTTTTACAGTCATACCTTACATACTGAATATAATTTCTTTGGTAGGTATAATAACAATACTATTAGGAGCTACTTTAGCTCTTGCTCAAAGAGACATTAAAAGAAGTCTAGCCTATTCTACAATGTCGCAATTGGGCTATATTATGTTAGCTTTAGGTATGGGATCTTATCGAACTGCTTTATTTCATTTGATCACTCATGCCTATTCGAAAGCATTATTGTTTTTAGGATCTGGCTCCATTATTCATTCAATGGAAACTATTGTTGGGTATTCCCCAGATAAAAGCCAGAATATGGTTCTTATGGGTGGTTTAAAAAAATATGTCCCAATTACAAAAATTTCATTTTTTTTAGGCACGCTTTCTCTTTGTGGTATTCCACCTCTTGCTTGTTTTTGGTCCAAAGATGAAATTCTTAATGATAGTTGGTTGTATTCACCCATTTTTGCAATAATAGCTTGTTTCACAGCAGGATTAACTGCATTTTATATGTTTCGGATGTATTTACTTACTTTTGAAGGTCATTTAAATAGTAATTGTAAAAATTACAGCGGCAAAAAAAATAATGTGTTCCATTCAATATCTATCTGGGGAAAAAAAGGACAAAAAGTAAAAAAAAATAATTTGATTTTATCAACAATGAATCATAATCAAAGAATTTCTGTTTTTTCGAAAAAAGTATATCCTATTGTTGGTAATGTAGAAACCAATATGGTGGGGCCTCTTATTACTATAAAAAAATTTTCCAATAAAAAAATTTCCACATATCCTTATGAATCGGACAATACTATGTTATTACCACTTCTTATATTGGTCTTAGTTACTTTGTTCGTTGGATCCATAGGAATTCCTTTTGGTCAAGGAATAATTCATTTAGATATATTATCCAGATGGTTAACTCCATCAATAAACTTTTTACATTCAAATTATGATTTTGATTGGGATGAATTTGTGATAAATGCTATTTTTTCAGTCAGTATAGCATATTTCGGAATATTTATAGCGTTTCTTTTCTATGGGCCTGCTTATTCCAATTTTAATAATTTGAACTTCATAAATTTATCTGTTCAAATGGGTCCTAGGAGAATTATTTGGGACAAAATACTAAATTTTATATATAATTGGTCATATAATCGTGGTTACATAGACGCTATTTATACAAAAACCTTAACTACAGGTATAAGAGGGCTGGCAGAACTAAGTTATTTTTTTGATAAACAAGTAATTGATGGAATTACGAATGCTGTTGCTATTCTAAATTTATTTGTAGCAGAAATTATCAAATATGTAGGCGGAGGACGAATCTCTTCTTATCTCTTCTTTTACTTATTTTATGTATTTATTTTTATAGTAATTTACTGTATTTTTAATTTAAAATTTTAAATCAAAAGTGTTTTTTATTTTTTCTTCAAATTCTCGGTAATCAGTAGTAAGGGCAGTAGGAAGAGCGATATCATGAAGTTTGTTTATCCAAAGAGTTTCGATAGAATCTTCTATCGAGTTTATTAAATACTCGTTCATGTTTGAACCTGAATACAATTCTTTGATTGTTCCACGATGGGGTCCATTCAAAAGAGGATCATATATTTTAGGTAAGCATTCTTGTTCAGTCTCATCATTGCACAATCTAGTTCTTTTTTCGAGTACATCCATAGCAAGAGACCCCTTGTCTAGAGCTTCAATTCGATTGATAAGTTCGTTGATGAGGTTGTTTCGTTTTTGTTCATTGGTATAAAACCAATGATTATACAGTTCTGCTGGGGATAGCTTTTCTGTCGTGCACAAAAGCATCTTCTGTTGTATCATTTCAAAAAACGTTGACAAACTGGGCGGATATGTAAAAGATATTCTTTGTTTTCCATCACTTGGGCATGTATAAAAAAAATGTTGTGACATTTCAGTT